CCGAACTGAACTAAGAGCGCTTTCTTATGACAGCAGATACGACTGTCAAGAAAAGGATTCTTTTTGTACCCCCAATACATTTTGCATGCATTGCATATAGTATCATAAAATAAAAGATTATGTCCAATTTTCATCGATCTCAATTGACCCCTCGTTACTGGCCATAGGAAAAATAATAGGTAGGGATGACAGGATTTGAACCCGTGACATTTTGTACCCAAAACAAACGCGCTACCAAGCTGCGCTACATCCCTTTTAATTGTTGTACAGTGTCATTGTAGAGAATCCCTGTTTTGTTTTCCACATCGTTATTTACTCTACCTATATACAATTTCTCTTGCCATTTCTTCTTTTTGGTCTCATATCTCATATAATAAAAGAATTATATACATATGAAACCTAACGTATAAAAGAATTAATATTTATCGGTAATGCTCAGGAAGAGGGGGTCATCTTTTTCTGTTTTAGGTACAAGTGGATCTCATCTACCGGATCATTGTACATATCCATTTTAGTTAGGGATTCCGCGTACAAATACAAGTGATCTTTAACTACATATGCATCTGATCATATATGTATTCCAATAAAGAAGGAGGATTTTCAATGCGAGATATAAAAACATATCTCTCCGTGGCACCTGTGCTAACTACTCTATGGTTTGGGTCTTTAGCAGGTCTATTGATAGAGATCAATCGTTTATTCCCAGATGCGTTGGTATTCCCCTTTTTTTCATTCTAGTTATTGATATGGGAATGGATGAATGAAGAAGATTAGAGATACAATAAATTCTCTGTGACCAACCCCCCCTTTTTTTTTCAGTTCTTTAGGATAGGAAGGAAAGAGAAAGAATAAAAGTGGATTGAACCTCAGTCAAACTCGGGTTCAGGATAGAATTAATAGAGGTAGAACAGAAATAGAAATGGGGGTCTAGGGCAGGCTGTTCGAGATCATATAAGATAGTAAATGAAATGCTGGGATTAGGAATAATGAATAGTTAGAAATAATTGTATTACTTATGATTTTATTACTTTATTGATTGCAACGAAATCTTTCATAATTGGATTTCGAGTTAGCAACCTATTTTCTATTTATTTTTCGTTCCTTTCTTCTTCTTCGGTTCGGATCGAAAATAGAAGAATTGAGTGAATCCAAAGGAGGTTCATGGCCAAGGGTAAAGATGTCAGAGGAATAGTTATTTTGCAATGTACCAGTTGTGTCCGAAATGATTTCAATAAAGAATCGCGAGGCACTTCCAGATATATTACTCAAAAGAATCGACACAATACACCTAGTCGATTGGAATTGAGAAAATTCTGTCCTTATTGTTACAAGCATACGATTCATGGGGAGATAAAGAAATAGATCGAACGGAACACGTGTACCATCCTTCCAAGGAACAGGAAGAAATTATATATATATAAACAAATCAAGTCCTATTTCGGTCGGATCCGAAATGAATGAAGAAATGGGATTTTAGAGATAAGGAATAAACCATGGATAAATCCAAGCGACTCTTTCGTAAATCCAAGCGATCTTTTCGTAGGCGTTTGCCCCCAATTGGATCGGGGGATCGAATTGATTATAGAAACATGAGTTTAATTAGTCAATTTATTAGTGAACAGGGAAAAATATTATCTAGACGAGTGAATAGATTGACCTTGAAACAACAACGATTAATTACTATTGCTATAAAACAAGCTCGTATTTTATCTTCGTTACCTTTTCTTAATAATGAGAAACAATTTGAGAAAACCGAGTCGATCCCTAGAACTACTGGTCCTAGAACCAGAAATAAATAGGCCTACTCCTCAATTGAATCAAAACAACTCTAATTGGAATTCAAAATCAGATTGATTGATGTTTTGTTCGAAAAAGCCGAGAGATTTGATTGTTGCGTCGTAATAGAATAAAAAAAAAGAATGGGAGAAGAAGAAATCTGTTTTTTTTTTTGAAACGTGTTCGTTCATTCCTACTACTTATCTTATCATATTAATTTCTACTCTACCTTCCCGGAGGTCATTCTCCGGGGAACTCCGTTTAAATCATTCCGGTGAATTCCTTCCAATCTCCTTATTTGATAATCTCATTGGAAATCATGTAAAGACAATTCCTATTTGATATAGCTATTTGTGCAGGTATTTTACGATTAAGAAGCAACTGCCTCTTGTACAGATCATGTATTAATCGACTATAACTATAGGATACCCTATTCTCACGAGTTACTGCATTTATCCGAGTGATCCACAAACGACGAAAATCTCTCTTTCGCCTGCCTCTATCCCGATGAGTGGACACCAAAGCTCTCATTTTCTGTTGAGTAGTAGTTCGAGTAAGTCTTGAATGGGCCCCTCGAAAGGTTGATGCAAATAAACGAATTTTTGTTCGACGTCTCCGAGCTATATATCCTCGTCTAACTCTGGTCATTGAATCAAATTAAACTTTGATGAATAACTAATCGATTTCTTTTCTTTCAGTCATTCTTTTCCCCCCTCCTGGTTTATTAATAACAAAACGGATTCTTCCGATGTATAAAATAAAAATTCCAATGGCTTTTGCTACTATGACCTTCCCAACCACGATTTTTTATTTCTTCCAGGCATTTATTTCACCTCAAAATAAGAAATTTTACCGATATTTGGTATAAAATAGGTATAAAATAAATAGGTAGTAAATGTAAATGGATAAATAAATAAATAGTGGCTTCCATCGTTTCTATGGTTACTTCTTAAACGGTGAGGCCCTCTCTATACACCGGAGCCCCTTCCCTCATTTAATCAATGTTATTGGTAACTTGTACAGTTCACACTCTTTGGCTCTACCCATGAATTATCCAGTAATAGGTCTTTTCACAATGAGATCTATTCATACAGTGACGGCATTTAATTATGAAGGTTGGCTAGGTAGCTGACCCTGTTAGTCCGTTCTTGCAAGAGTAGGAGCATAATCTTTCTGCTTCTTAAATATCATTTCCCCCGCTTAATGGATAACCATTTGCTACCAATGGAGAATTGCTTTTCATCTCAAATCGAGGTGATTGGATTTGCACCAATGGAAACCATAAATTCCATACACAATAGAGGTATATGATAGATCTTTATTTTTAGATAGTGAATGGAGTTCTTCCATTCTATCCCATTCATTGGTACTGGTCATTGAGACTGGAAAAATCGTCTCATTTGTTCTAGCTCATGATCTGAACGAGTCGCACATACACCCTAGTACATGTTCCTCGACGCTGAGGACATCCTCGAAGAGCTGGGGATTTCGTGACATTTCTGATTGGCTGTCTTGTGTTTCTAATAAGTTGTTTAATAGTTGGCATGCTGAATCGTATACAGAATGGGCTGGTTTAGATCGATCCTAACCGGATGATTATGAATTACTTCCATTTACTATTTTATTTTACCCGGGTAAGAAGATAAAAGATCAAATCACGGTTCATTCGAATTATGATTCGAAATGGAATCACGGATTTATGCGAAATCCCCGGTATTTTCGACCGCTACAAGATCAACAATGCCATGAGCTTGGGCTTCTGCTGCTGACATAAAAACATCTCTTTCCATGTCTTCGGATACAACCCATAAAGGATTGCCCGTTCTTTGTACATAAACCCTTGTGAGGATTTCGCGTAGTTTCAGTAGTTCTTCCGCTTCCAGGATAAATTCTCCTGTGGGTGCCTCATAAAAAGAACTAGCAGGTTGGTGGATCATAACCCTGATGATATAACATAATAAACGATTCCTCTATCTCGCATGATCGGTCGAAAGGAAGGGATAAAGAATAACAAACAAGAAGAAAAAGATAGAATTGAACAACCGTACAGGCATCTTTTGTGCATTGCATACGGCTCTGCAATGGAATTTCTTTTTCCCTTCCATCGAAGAAAGAGACAAATAGAATCCATCAGACCCAGATCGTTGAATGATCCATTTACCATCCTTCCTTTCGTAGGAGTCAAAAAATACTATGATGGTTCCGTTGCTTTATATATTTATCTCGTCTGAGATTCAGCAATCCCAAAGTTTCTTTTTGATCCGATCAAATAAGGAAAAAAGAATCTTTTTTTTTTCATACTCTTTCATAACATAAATATCGGAAAGAGACTTCTGGTGTGGAAGCAAAAAGGTTTGTGACGCTGAAATGGAACCCCGATACATAAGATCAAATCGGAAATAACCTTTGTTTCATACTACTATCTCGATACATAATCTCATGTTATGAAAAAACGAGAATGGTTTGCTCATATCGAACTCGAAGTGCCATGCTATTATTACTTATTATTTATATTCCATATGGCGAAGGCATAGTCTTCTTTTTCTCTCAAATAAAAAACTCATTGGCGCCAAGCGTGAGGGAATGCTAGACGTTTGGTAATTTCTCCTCCGACCAGGATGAAAGATCCCATTGAAGCGGCTAATCCCATGCATATTGTATGCACATCTGGTGGCACAAATTGCATAGTATCATAAATAGATATTCCTGGTATTACCCATCCGCCGGGAGAGTTTATAAACAAATAAAGATCCCTGGTATCATCCTCTATGCTGAGATATACCATGAGACCAACAAGTTGATTCGAGATCTCGCTATCAACCTCTTGGCCTAAAAAAAGTAATCTTTCTCGATAAAGTCGGTTGATTAGGACAAAATTGTATCCTTTAGGAACCGTACACGCACCTTTGGATGCATACGGTTCAAAAAATAAAAATTGCGAAACAAAAAAAGAATCAATGTGTCGATTCCAGCCCTTTTCTCTTTTCGTAGCAGGGTTTTTCCTAACGAAGGGGCTTTTTCTTCCATTTTTCAAGAAACATGAGTTTTGACTTGACTTGCTTCCCTAGAATTCACTGAACTTATCGAACTAACCTCTCATTGATGTATTGTTTCATCGAGATCCAAATCACGATGTAATTTTCTTGTTCCTGAATGGGCCTCTTCAATTCTTTTAGGTTTATGCTCTACTCCGGGTAAAGATCTGCCCGAATTCTATTTGCACATATAGGACAAATAATCTCAGTACCACTTCTTTTTGCTACGACTTCTTTTTTTTTTTTCAATTCGTTTCATGTCTTCCGCCCAATATATGATGTATTCATCATATTACTCCATTGATTGGCAGTATGAGATCACTCATATGGTATAAAGGAATCATTTATGATACGAGTGGTAATCATACATAGATTACCAATTTGGTATTTTCTGAACGGAGCCTGTATACTTCATTTTATTGGTCCAAGCCAACCATAAATTCTTCTAATTGATAATATGGATCCCCCAATAAATTGATCTAATTGCACTTCACGCTCCGAATTATTGATGGTTCAATCAATCTTTCTTGGGCGAAAGAGAGGATATCTCCATCGGGGGAGAGAACGGGGAAATCCCATATGACCCAATATGTCTGACAAGTCGCACTATACGTCAACCCAAACTGCATCTTCCTCTCCAGGACTCCGAAAAGGTACTTTTGGAACACCAATGGGCATTAAATTAAAGAAAAAGAGGTTAAGTACTATACTTCACTTTGATGTGGAAACGTAACAACGGGTTTATTGTCTTCATAATATTGCCGTTTATCGTATTTTATCCATAGATTCGAAGGTTCATGGAGGAAGACAAAATGAATAAAGAAAAATTCTTACGAATGGATCGTTTGAATGATGAACAAGTATCTATGCATTCGCTCACAAAAAATGGGACCAGCCCCCATTGCGTATTGGTACTTATTGGGTATAGAATAGATCTGCTTCTCTTTGTTCCTACGAACAGAATTGTTCAATTATTACCAACGGAACGGAATAAATATTAACCCTTGCTTCGGGATAATCCACTGAAAAGGTGAGGTCCATAGCATAGTCTTTTCCAATGCGATAAAGTTACATAGTGTCTATTTTTTCTTTGATAAAGGGGTATTTCCATGGGTTTACCTTGGTATCGTGTTCATACCGTCGTATTGAATGATCCCGGTCGGTTGCTTTCTGTCCATATAATGCATACAGCTCTAGTTTCTGGTTGGGCCGGTTCGATGGCTTTATACGAATTAGCAGTTTTTGATCCCTCTGATCCCGTTCTTGATCCAATGTGGAGACAAGGTATGTTCGTTATCCCTTTCATGACTCGTTTAGGAATAAACAATTCATGGGGTGGTTGGAGTATCACAGGAGGAACTATAACGAATCCGGGTATTTGGAGTTACGAAGGTGTGGCCGGGGCACATATTGTGTTTTCTGGCTTGTGCTTCTTAGCAGCTATCTGGCATTGGGTGTATTGGGACCTAGAAATATTCTGTGATGAACGTACGGGAAAACCCTCTTTGGATTTGCCCAAGATCTTTGGAATTCATTTATTTCTCTCAGGGGTGGCTTGCTTTGGGTTTGGCGCATTTCATGTAACAGGCTTGTATGGTCCTGGAATATGGGTGTCCGATCCTTATGGCCTAACCGGAAAAGTACAATCTGTAAATCCAGCGTGGGGCGCGGAAGGTTTTGATCCTTTTGTTCCGGGAGGAATAGCCTCTCATCATATTGCAGCGGGGACATTGGGCATATTAGCGGGTCTATTCCATCTTAGTGTCCGCCCGCCCCAACGTCTATACAAAGGATTACGTATGGGCAATATTGAAACGGTCCTTTCCAGTAGTATCGCTGCTGTCTTTTTTGCAGCTTTCGTTGTTGCTGGAACTATGTGGTATGGTTCAGCAACTACCCCGATCGAATTATTTGGTCCCACTCGTTATCAGTGGGATCAGGGATACTTCCAGCAAGAAATATATCGAAGGGTTGGTGCCGGGCTAGCCGAAAATCTGAGTTTGTCGGAAGCTTGGTCTAAAATTCCCGAAAAATTAGCTTTTTATGATTACATCGGTAATAATCCGGCGAAAGGGGGATTATTCAGAGCAGGCTCAATGGATAACGGGGATGGAATAGCTGTTGGATGGTTAGGACACCCCATCTTTAGAGATAAAGAAGGGCATGAGCTTTTTGTACGTCGTATGCCTACTTTTTTTGAAACATTTCCAGTAGTTTTGGTAGACGGAGACGGAATTGTGAGAGCCGATGTTCCTTTTAGAAGGGCAGAATCAAAGTATAGTGTCGAACAGGTAGGTGTAACTGTTGAGTTCTATGGTGGCGAACTCAATGGAGTCAGTTATAGTGATCCCGCTACTGTGAAAAAATATGCTAGACGTGCCCAATTGGGTGAAATTTTTGAATTAGATCGTGCTACTTTGAAATCCGATGGTGTTTTTCGTAGTAGCCCAAGAGGTTGGTTCACTTTTGGACATGCTACGTTTGCTTTGCTCTTCTTTTTCGGACACATTTGGCATGGCGCTAGAACCTTGTTCAGAGATGTTTTTGCTGGTATTGACCCAGATTTGGATGCTCAAGTGGAATTTGGGGCATTCCAAAAACTTGGAGATCCAACTACAAAGAGACAAGTAGTCTGATACAACATTGCTCTGGTATCTTTCGCCTCTATTTGATTTTTTTTTTGATTTGACATAAGGGATTGGAGAAATCTTGATTTTCATCATCGCCTTTTCTTTGACTCTTGCCCTTTCTTTATCTGGGAAATGATCCCAAATGAATAGGTGTGGAAGCTATAATTGTAAACCACGATCGAATCTATGGAAGCATTGGTTTATACATTCCTGTTAGTCTCGACTTTAGGGATCATTTTTTTCGCTATCTTTTTTCGAGAACCGCCTAAGGTTCCGACTAAAAAGATGAAATGATTTTTCATTATCTCAATTGAAGTAATGAGCCCCCCAATATGGGAGGTTCATTATTTCAACTAGTCCCCGTGTTCCTCGAATGGATCTCTTAGTTGTTGAGAGGGTTGCCCAAAAGCGGTATATAAGGCGTACCCAGTAAAGCTTACAAGTGAACCAGATATGGAGATGGCGACTAGGGTTGCTGTTTCCATTATTAGATAATTTCAAGACCACGATCGATCTACGCTACGATAAGATCGTTTATTTACAACGAAATAGTATACAAAGTCAACAGATCTCAACCAATGCAATAGGATTTATGGCTACACAAACCGTTGAGGGTAGTTCTAGATCTGGGCCAAGACGAACTATTACAGGGGATTTATTGAAACCATTGAATTCGGAATATGGTAAAGTGGCTCCTGGATGGGGAACTACCCCCTTCATGGGTGTCGCAATGGCTCTATTTGCGATATTTCTATCTATTATTTTGGAGATTTATAATTCTTCCGTTTTACTGGATGGAATTTCAATGAGTTAGGTCCCATAAGAACCATGAAGTCCTAGCTTTTCAATCCAAAATGAATCACTTAGGACTCGGATTTCTAGGCCATTCTGGTAGTTCGACCGTGGAATTCCGTTGTTTCGGTATTTCTGGAATATGAGTGTGTGACTTGTTATAATTGATCCTATTGATAGTACAGAGAATAGGTCTGTCATCTCGATAGAGATGGTTCTACCTCGTCGGATATTCATTCTAGTATCTGGAGCACGGAATATATGGAATAGATCAAGAAATATTTGAACTATGATTCATACCTACTATTCAGACCTCGCGACCGGACTCCAACAAATTTTCAAACAACGAGATATTTCATAAATCGAACGATTTTTCTTCCTTCAGAATTATGCTTATTTTGACCGAAGGACCAATGTTTCTATGGATTTTTAGTCATTCCATCCATTCATTGAATAAGTGATGATCAAATGGTTCTTACTCAGAGAACCTTTGGGCTTAGCTTGGGCGCTTTATTGAATCATCGTGGTTCTAGTATGAATCTGAGGTTTCAATCGATTCATAGGGTCTCCACAAGAGAATTCCTATCAATAGTAAACAAAACATATAGTAAATCCGTATTACGCACAAACAAAAACAACAAATCCAAAATAAAATAAATAGGGGAAGAGAAGATTCAAGAGGCCTGTAATGATCAACATAAAGACGAATGAGCCAACTTGATATTTTGGCATTATCATCACAAAGAAGAGATTCCGGATTTTGGTTCCTTCGCTTCGTATCTTCAGGGACGATTGAATCAAGTGGCTAAGAAGTTTCAAACTTTCTATTACATATCCGTTGCAACCACTATTTGGGTGTTTTTGCTTGAGCCGTACGAGGTGAAATTCTCATATACGGTTCTCAGAGGGGGAGTCTCTTTGGTTTACCTATCTCAATAAAGTATATGATTGGTTCGAGGAGCGTCTCGAGATTCAGGCGATTGCAGATGATATAACTAGTAAATATGTTCCTCCTCATGTCAACATATTTTATTGTCTAGGAGGGATCACACTTACTTGTTTTTTAGTACAAGTAGCTACCGGTTTTGCTATGACTTTTTACTATCGTCCGACCGTTACAGAGGCTTTTGCCTCTGTTCAATACATAATGACTGAAGCCAACTTTGGTTGGTTAATCCGATCAGTTCATCGATGGTCAGCAAGTATGATGGTGCTAATGATGATCCTACACGTATTTCGTGTGTATCTCACAGGTGGATTTAAAAAACCTCGCGAATTGACTTGGGTTACAGGTGTGATTTTGGCTGTATTGACTGCATCTTTTGGTGTAACTGGTTATTCCTTACCTCGGGACCAAATTGGTTATTGGGCAGTAAAAATCGTGACAGGCGTACCTGAAGCTATTCCTGTAATAGGATCGCCTTTGGTAGAGTTATTACGTGGAAGTGCTAGTGTCGGTCAATCCACTTTGACTCGTTTTTATAGTTTACACACTTTTGTATTACCTCTTCTTACTGCCGTATTTATGTTAATGCACTTTCCAATGATACGTAAGCAAGGTATTTCAGGTCCTTTATAGAGAAGACAGATCATAGATATTTGTAATCGATCATATATCATTTCGGGGAGGAGCAATAGTATTTCATTGCTACAAATATGGATTATTGAAAAGAATAAGACATGTTATTTGGATATTTCCCTTCAACTAACTCCGAAGTCTTGTATTCTTTATTTGATACGAATAGTTGAAGTGGATTCTCCGAAGAG